CTAATAGTTTTCAAAGGAAAAACAAAATTATTTCAAAAAATTTTGAAAGAAACAAAAAACTGGATTATCAAAAGTGTTATTTTTATAAAAAAAAGAATAAAAGAATTTTTAAAAGGAAATCTAATTCGATTATTCCGATTAAGAGAGGTAGAAATATATGAATGGAGTGAAATTAGAGAAGAAAAAGATTCCAGAATTAACAATCAAATAATTGACGAATCATCTAGTCAAATTGTATCTCCGAGTTGGAAAAATTCTTTATTGACAGAAAATAAAATGAAGGATCGAACTCATAGAACAAGTGCACTTCGAGATCAAATCGAAAGAATCACAAAAGAGAAAGAAAAAGTAACTCCAAGAATGAATAATCTTAGTCCTAACAAAACAAGTTCTAGTGCTAAAAGATTCGAAAAATGGAAGATATTAAAAAGAAGCAATGCTCGATTAATCTCTAAATCACCTCTTTTTGGAAAATTTTTTATTGAACGAATCTATACGGATCTATTTTTATCTATCATTAATATTGCCAGAATAAATACAAAATTTTTTCTTGAATCAAGAAAAAAAATTCGTGATAAATCCATTTACAATAATGAAAGAGAACAAGGAAGAAAAAAGAAAAATACAATTCCCTTTATTTCGACTATAAAAAAGCCACTTGATAATATTAGTAAAAGAAATTCACATAGTTTTTATGACTTATCCTACGTGTCACAAGCATATGTACTTTACAGATTCTCAGAACTCCGGGTTAATGAGTCTTCGAAATTAAGATCTGTTCTTCAGTATAAAGGAATTCCTTTTGTTCTTAAGCCTGAAATAAAAGATTCTTTTGAAACACAAGGGATGGTTGATTCCAAATTGAAAAATAAGAAACTTCCGAGTTATGGTTATGAAATGAATCAATGGAAAAACTGGTTAAGAAGACATTATCAATATGATTTATCTCCGATGATATGGTCTAGATTAATACCAGAAAAATGGCGAAATACAGTTCATCATTATCGTATAGATAAAGCTAAGAAGGAAAATGTAAGCAAACAGTATCCATATGAAAAAAACCAATTCATTAATTCCAAAAAACAAAAAGAATTTAAAGTGGACTTAAAAGTAGACTTATTACTTAATCAAAAAGAAAATTTTTCAAAATACTATAGATATGATCTTTTATCATCTAAATTTCTTAATTATGAAAATAAAATGGAATGCTTTTTTTATGGATCTCTCTTTCAAGGAAACAAGAACCAAGAGATTTCAAATACACCGAAAAAAACCTTTTTTGATCCGCTGAAGAATATCGTTATTACTAATTATCTAGGAAAGGTCCATAGTCTATATATAGATATGGAAAAAACGGTCGATAGAAAATATTTGGATTGGAAAATTCTCAATTTTGATCTTAGACAAAAAGCCGATATTCAGGCGTGGATGACAATGGATATCAATAGGAATCAAAATACTCAAATTCATCCTAATAATTCTCAATTAATTCATAAAAAAGATCTTTTTTATCTTATGATTCCAGAAATCAATTCATCAAAGTTCCCGAAAAGATTTTTGGATTGGATGGGAATGAATGAAAAAATGCTAAAGCATCCTAATCTGGAACTTTGGTTCTTCTCAGAATTGGTGTCAATTTATACTGCATATAAAATGAAACCTTGGTTTATACCAAGCAAATTCCTTTTTTTAAATTTGAATAGAAATCCAAAAAGTAGTGAAAAGAAAAAGCTCAACGAAAAAGAAAAAAGAAGTTTTTTAATAGCACCGAATAAAGAGCATCCAAATCAAGAAGAAAGAGAACCCACAAGCCGAGGAGATCTTGGATCCATTCTCTCACAGCAAAAAGATCTTGATGAAAATCCTACAAGATCAGACACGAAAAAAGAGAAAAAAAAACAATATAAAAGTGACACAGAAGCGAAACTCGATTTCTTCCTGAAACGTTATTTGCTTTTTCAATTGAAATGGGACGATACTTTGAATCAAAGAATGATCAATAATATCAAGGTATACTGTCTCCTGCTTAGACTAATAGATCCAAGAAAAATTACTATATCTTCGATTAAAAAGAGAGAAATGAGTTTGGATATAATGCCGATTCGGGATAATTTCACTCCTACAGAATTGATGAAAAAAGGAATATTGATTATAGAACCCATTCGGCTGTCTGGAAAAAAAGATGGACAATTTATTATGTACCAAACCGTAGGTATTTCGTTGGTTCATAAGAGTAAGCACCAAACTAATAAAAAATACCAAGAGAAAGGATATGTTTCTAAAAAAAAATTGGATGAAGCTATTTCACCACATCAAAGAATAAGCGGAAAGAGAAAGAAAAATCATTTTGATTTGCTGGTTCCTGAAAATATTTTATCGTTTAGACGTCGTAGAAAATTGCGAATTCTAATTTCTTTCAATTCAAAGACTAGAAATGATGTAGACAGAAATCCACTATTTTGTAACGAAAAGAGCATAAAAAACATCAGCCAGGTTTCATACGATAATAACTACCTTGATAGAGATAAAAAGAAATTAATGAAATTAAAACTCTTTCTTTGGCCTAATTACCGATTAGAAGATTTAGCTTGTCTGAGTCGTTATTGGTTTGATACAAATAATGGCAGTCGTTTCAGTATGTTAAGGATTCATCTGTATCCACAATTGAAAATTCGTGGATAATAAACTTTTTCTATATACCCTATACTCTATATATAATATAGGGTATATGAAAGCAACCAAATACAGAGATGGATCCCATGTCTCACATTTCATTCTAGTATCCAATATGAAATAAATAATGTCTCAATTAAATCTCGAAATGAATCAACAGAATCTTCTTCATTTTAGGTCTCAAATTTTTGATGTGAAAGTGGACCAATTCTTTTCTATATCCTATAGAAATCCAATTTCAAGTTGGATTGATTGATTTTAGTTCTTAAAATGAGGAGTTTAGAAAGAAATTCTAATTCGACTGTTGTATATACCACATTAAAATTAATGGCATTATTATTACTGATTAGTAAAATCCATATCTGTAAAAAGAGAAAGGGGAATTTTTTATGGTAAAAAATACATTCATTTCGGTTATTTCTCAAAAAGAAAAGGAAGAAAACAGAGGGTCTGTTGAATTTCAAGTATTCAGTTTCACCACTAAGATACGGAAACTTACTTCACATTTGGAATTGCACAAAAAAGACTCTTCATCTCAGAGAGGTTTGCGAAAGATTTTGGGAAAACGTCAACGCCTGCTGGCCTATTTGTCAAAAAAGAATAGAGGACGCTATAAAGAATTAATTAGTAAGTTGAATATTCGAGAGAGAAAAACTGGGTAATCTGAAGCGTGATACCATTTGAGCTTAGTCGTTTACATTTTGATGAACTTCTTTTTAATTTCAGCAATGCATGGAAGAATGACTCGAGAAAAAAACTTATGATTTCGCCAACTACAAGAAAGGACCTCATGATAGTCAATATGGGTCCTCACCACCCATCAATGCATGGTGTTCTTCGACTGATCGTTACTCTCGATGGTGAAGATGTTATTGACTGTGAACCAATATTGGGTTATTTACATAGAGGGATGGAGAAGATTGCGGAAAATCGAACAATTATACAATATTTGCCTTATGTAACGCGTTGGGATTATTTAGCTACTATGTTCACAGAAGCAATAACCGTAAATGGACCCGAGCAGTTAGGCAACATTCAAGTACCCCAAAGAGCTAGCTATATCAGAGCTATTATGTTGGAATTGAGTCGTATCGCTTCTCATTTGTTATGGCTTGGCCCCTTTATGGCAGATATTGGGGCACAGACCCCTTTCTTCTATATTTTTCGAGAACGAGAGTTGATATATGACCTGTTCGAAGCTGCTACCGGTATGCGTATGATGCATAATTATTTTCGTATCGGAGGAGTGGCTGCTGATCTACCTCATGGCTGGATAGATAAATCTTTGGATTTTTGCGATTATTTTTTAACCGGGGTTGCTGAATATCAAAAACTTATTACACGGAATCCTATTTTTTTAGAACGAGTTGAAGGCATAGGCATTATTGGTGCAGAAGAAGCATTAAATTGGGGTTTATCAGGGCCAATGTTACGAGCTTCCGGAATACAATGGGATCTTCGTAAAGTTGATCGTTATGAATGTTACGACGAATTTGATTGGGAGATTCAATGGCAAAAAGAGGGGGATTCATTAGCTCGATATTTAGTACGAATCAGTGAAATGACAGAATCTATAAAAATTATCCAACAGGCTCTGGAGGGAATTCCGGGAGGACCCTATGAGAATTTAGAAATCCGACGCTTTGATAGAATAAAAGATCCTGAATGGAATGATTTTGAATATCGATTTATTAGTAAAAAACCTTCTCCAACCTTTGAATTGTCCAAACAAGAACTTTATGTAAGAGTCGAAGCTCCAAAAGGAGAATTGGGAATTTTTCTGATAGGAGATCAGAGTGTTTTTCCTTGGAGATGGAAAATTCGACCGCCGGGTTTTATCAACTTGCAAATTCTTCCTCAGTTAGTTAAGAGGATGAAATTGGCTGATATTATGACGATACTAGGTAGCATAGATATCATTATGGGAGAAGTTGATCGTTGAAATGATAATTGATACAACAGAAATGGAAGCTATCTATTTTTTTTTCAGATTGGAATCCTTAAAAGAGGTCTATGAGATCATATGGATGCTTATCCCTATTTTTACTCTTGTATTAGGAATCACACTGGGTGTACTAGTAATTGTTTGGTTAGAAAGAGAAATATCTGCGGGGATACAACAACGTATTGGACCCGAATACGCCGGGCCTTTGGGAATTCTTCAAGCTCTAGCAGATGGTACAAAACTACTTTTTAAGGAGAATCTTCTTCCATCTAGGGGGGATACTCGTTTATTCAGTATTGGGCCAGCTATAGCAGTCATATCTATTTTACTAAGTTATTCAGTAATTCCTTTTAGCTATCGGTTTATTCTAGCCGATCTTAGTATTGGTGTTTTTTTATGGATCGCCATTTCAAGTCTTGCTCCCGTTGGACTTCTGATGTCGGGATATGGATCAAATAATAAATATTCTTTTTTAGGTGGATTAAGAGCTGCTGCTCAATCAATTAGTTATGAAATACCATTAACTCTATGTGTATTATCAATATCTCTACGTGCGATTCGCTGAGACATAAAAATTCCCCTATTTCTTTCTGGCAAGAGAGTTAAATGGGTTGAATATCTATTTTTATTCATCATTATCATTGGGATGGATGAAGGAAATCAGATAGTTATATGAGTGAAATAAAACGACTTAAAAATTTGCTGTTAAAAAAATTCAATCTCATTTCCTATGTACAAGAATTAAATGAAAGCAAACATAAGCAGCCAAGACTGTTTACTCCAAGATTGGTTGATTAGTCATTATAGCTTGAGGCGCGTTCAAAAGATCAACTTTTTGGGGTTTTTACTAGCTATTACCATAAATGTATTACCAAGTCAAAAAATGAGTGGATGGTTAGGAAAACCAAGATAGACAAAGGATTAGTAATGGAGATTCTATAAATTATCCAACAGGATATTTCTTTTTCTTTATAGAAAAGTAATTCGAATTGGGGCTTTAAGTTGGTAGAAATGATTAAGAAGTACTCCTCAAGATTTCGATCCAGAGTATGTTCCTATCCACCGATTAAGTAAATAACTATCAAGAACGAAGAAATCTTTTACTTTTGAGTAATGTCCCTTTTTCTGAGAAAGGAGAATAGGAACGAAATAAAATCAAAAGACTAGAATTGCAAAAAGAGATCTTTTTTTATTCCTAACTATTTCGATTTTATTTTGAGAAATACAATTCGAATTATTATTATGTAATGCAATATCGAATTCTTTTTCGTAATCGAAAATGATAGGTTGAAATATCTAGGTGATATTCCTCTAAAAAGGAAATTTTGATTCAAGGATAAAGTTATTAATCAATAAAGAAAACTGAAAATTCTTAAAAGATGAGATCAATTCCGAAGCACTATTTTACTAGAAATCTAGCAGACAGAATTCCATTGGTCTAATTCTAAATTCTAGGCTTTAGGATAAAAATTTGACTCTCTTTCGATCCTACATCAAGATAAATAATGTTGAAAGGTCCTTAGATTTATTTGTGATCTATGAGGAGCCGTATGAGGTGAAAATCTCATGTACGGTTCTGTAATAGCGACGGAAACAGTGATGTTCTCATCGACTATGATTATCTAACAGTTCAAGTACAGTTGATATAGTTGAAGTGCAGTCAAAATATGGTTTTTGGGGATGGAATTTGTGGCGTCAACCTATAGGGTTTTTCGTTTTTCTAATTTCTTCTCTAGCCGAGTGTGAGAGATTGCCTTTTGATTTACCAGAAGCAGAAGAAGAATTAGTAGCAGGTTATCAAACTGAATATTCAGGTATAAAATTTGGTTTATTTTATGTTGCTTCGTACCTAAATTTACTAGTTTCTTCATTATTTGTAACAGTTCTTTACTTGGGAGGTTGGAATCTTTCTATTCCATATATATTTGTTACTGAGCTTTTTGACATAAATAAAAGAAGTCAAGTTTTTGGAACAATAATCGGTATCTTTATTACATTAGCTAAAACTTATTTGTTTTTGTTCATTTCTATTGCAACAAGATGGACTTTACCGAGATTGAGAATGGACCAACTATTAAATCTTGGGTGGAAATTTCTTTTACCTATTTCTCTAGGCAATCTATTATTAACAACTTCGTCCCAACTTCTTTCACTGTAAAAGAATAGAATATTCCATTTTCACAGCTTGTCTCAAACAAGAGAAAGAAATAAGTAAAATTATTTATAGATATTCCGATATGTTCCCTATACTAACTCAGTTCTTGGATTCTGGTCAACAAACAATCCGAGCCGCTAGGTACATCGGTCAAGGTTTCATGATTACCCTGTCCCACGCAAATCGTTTCCCTGTAACTATTCAATATCCCTACGAAAAATTGATCACATCGGAACGTTTCCGAGGCCGAATTCACTTTGAATTTGATAAATGCATTGCTTGTGAAGTATGTGTTCGTGTATGTCCTATAGATCTACCTGTTGTAGATTGGAAATTGGAAACTAATATTCGAAAGAAACGATTGCTTAATTACAGTATTGATTTTGGAATCTGTATATTTTGTGGTAATTGCGTTGAATATTGTCCAACAAATTGTTTATCAATGACTGAAGAATATGAACTTTCTACTTATGATCGTCACGAATTGAATTATAATCAAATTGCTCTAGGTCGGTTACCGGTGTCAATAATTGACGATTACACAATTCGAACAATTTCTTCGAATTCAATTCAAATAAAAAATGTATAAAATTCTTGATTCAAAAACCATTTACAAATTCAAAATAAAAATAGCTTTTTGATCTAAAGAAATGAGGTTTTGGCTTGGTCAAGAATGGTTGGTTGGCGAGAATCGTGGCTTCGTTTTGATTGAAAATCGATTTCTATTCGAATAATGATTTCAAAATGGATAGTTTCAACCTCTGCTTTGTTTCAACCTCTGCTTTTAAGAATAAGCGTAGCCCCATAACTGTATTTCCACCAATCCACACCACCCCCCCATTGAAATTTCATTTATGCTCTATTTTTAGGATAACTTCTTTTTCCTGGTCAGGTCAACAAGGGCATGAAATTTTTTGATTTATTTTTTTCTATAAAAAATGGATTTACCTGGACCAATACATGATTTTCTTTTAGTCTTTCTGGGATCGGGTCTTATATTAGGAAGTCTGGCAGTAGTATTATTTTCGAATCCAATTTATTCGGCTTTTTCGTTGGGATTGGTTCTTTTTTGTATATCCTTATTCTATATTCTATCGAACTCGTATTTTGTAGCTGCTGCGCAGCTCCTTATTTATGTGGGAGCTATCAATGTTTTAATCATTTTTGCTGTAATGTTTATGAATGGTTCAGAATATTCCAAAGATTTTCATCTTTGGACCGTTGGGGATCGAATTACTTCAATGGTTTGTATAAGCCTTTTTATTTCACTAATTACTACTATTCTAGATACGTCCTGGTATGGGATCCTTTGGACTACAAAATCAAATCAGATTCTAGAACAAGATTTAATAAGTAATAGTCAACAAATCGGAATTCATTTATCAACAGATTTTTTTCTTCCATTTGAATTCATTTCAATAATTCTTTTAGTTGCTTTAATAGGTGCAATTGCTATAGCTCGTCAATAATAAATCTTTCAAAGGAGTAATTCCAATTTAAATGGAATTTTAAATGGAATTAACGGAAAAGGAATGTTATAATCCTTTTATCGATTACCAATCTATATCTCTTGTTTTATTACATATTTCTTAGAATCGAATCGATTGAATTATTGTTCAGATTGAAATGAATCAAGATTGATAAGGAGTTGGTTAATGATGCTCGAACATATACTTGTTTTGAGTGCTTATTTATTTTCTATTGGTGTTTATGGATTGATCACAAGTCGAAATATGGTTAGAGCCCTTATGTGTCTTGAACTTATATTAAATTCAGTTAATATCAATTTTGTAACATTTTCTGATATTTTTGATAGTCGTCAATTAAGAGGAGACATTTTCTCAATTTTTGTTATAGCTATTGCAGCCGCTGAAGCAGCCATTGGATCGGCTATTGTTTCATCAATTTATCGTAACAGAAAATCAACTCGTATTAACCAATCCAATTTGTTGAATAAATAATATTTATCATATAAATGGAATTGGAATATTCTGAAATTGATTCAAATTTCTGGGTTTGGCACGGGTAAGATATGATCGTGATTGCAAAAACATAAGAAATCAAAGTATTTTGGTTTTCGCTCATAAACCAACTCGAACGCAGATTGATTCTGATCACTCATTGATTCGTCTGGTATCTAAATATCTAAATATAGGATTCATTTAGAAGTTCGTTTACTAGACCGAAAATTTATAATGTTTAAAAATGTATAGATCCAATGTCACATTCAGTAAAGATTTATGATACATGTATAGGATGTACTCAATGTGTCCGAGCGTGTCCCACCGATGTATTAGAAATGATACCCTGGGACGGATGTAAAGCTAAACAAATCGCTTCTGCTCCAAGGACCGAGGACTGTGTTGGTTGTAAAAGATGTGAATCCGCCTGTCCAACGGATTTCTTGAGTGTTCGAGTTTATTTATGGCATGAAACAACTCGCAGTATGGGTCTAGCTTATTGATACGCTCCATAAAATTCTACTTGACTCCATTTTTTTGTTTTTTTTTTTACCGACAAAACCCGTGCTCAAAATAAAATTCAAATATTTTGAGCACGGGTTTTTCTGCCCCAAGTCTATCTTGTCTTTACCACGAATCATTTTCCTTGCTTAACAATAATTGTAGTTTTGCCCATATTTATGGGTTCCTTAATTTTTTTTCTTCCACATAGAGGAAATAGATCGATCCGTTGGTATACTATATGCATTTCCGCTTTAGAACTTCTTTTAACAACTTATGCATTCTGTTATCATTTCCAATCGGACGATCCATTAATCCAACTAGTAGAGGATTATAAGTGGATCGATTTTTTTGATTTCCATTGGAGATTAGGAATAGATGGACTCTCTATAGGACCCATTTTACTGACGGGATTCATCACCACTTTAGCGACTTTAGCGGCCTGGCCAGTTACTCGAGATTCGCGATTATTTCATTTCCTGATGTTAGCAATGTACAGTGGACAAATAGGATTATTTTCTTCTCGGGACCTTTTACTTTTTTTACTCATGTGGGAGTTCGAATTAATTCCTGTTTATCTACTTGTATCTATGTGGGGGGGGAAAAAACGTCTGTACTCGGCTACAAAATTTATTTTGTACACGGCGGGGGGTTCTGTTTTTCTTTTAATGGGAGTTCTGGGTATCAGTTTATATGGTTCTACTGAACCAACATTAAATTTGGAAACATTAGCCAACCAGACCTATCCTGTGGTCTTGGAAATAA